TTTTTTTATTATGGATCTACTACCAGAAATTCAATGCGTAATCTCAGCATTCAATGTGTATTCCTAAATAATCTAATTTTTCAATTATTCAACCATTTCATTTTACCAAGTTCAACGTTAGCCAGATTAGTCAACATTTATATGTTTCGATGCAACAACAAGATGTTATTTGTAACAAGTAGTTTTGTTGGTTGGTTAATTGGTCACATTTTATTCATGAAATGGGTTGGCTTGGTATTATTCTGGATACGGCAAAATCATTCGATTCGATCTAATAATAAGTACCTTGTGTCAGAATTGAGAAATTCTATGGCTCGAATCTTTAGTATTCTCTTATTTATCACCTGTGTCTACTATTTAGGCAGAATGCCGTCGCCTATTGTCACTAAGAAACTGAAAGAAACGGAAGAAAGGGGAGAAAGAAAAGAAGAAAACGATGTAGAAACAACTTACGAAGAAGACAAAGATAGCCCAGACTACGAGGATTTTTCTCTTGATACTCATCAAGATAATTTGGAATTGGTAAAACTTAACTTAAAAAAAGAAGAGAAAAATGAAAAAAATTCTTTTTGGTTTGAAAAACCTATTGTAACTTTTCTTTTCGATTATAAACGATGGAATCGACCATATAGATATATAAAAAATGATCGATTTGAAAATGCTATACGGAATGAAATGTCACAATATTTTTTTTATATATGCCCAAGTGATGGAAAACAAATAATATCTTTTACATATCCACCAAGTTTATCGACTTTTTCAGAAATGATAGAACGAAAAATTTCTTTGTACACGACAGAAAAACTATCCCACGAGGACTTGTATAATTATTGGGTTCATACCAATGAACAAAAAAAATACAACTTGAACAATGAATTGATAAGTCGAATAAAAATTCTAGAAAAAGAGAAAGGATCTCTTGCTTTAGATATGCTAGAAAAAAGGACCAGATTATGCGATGATGAGAATGAACAAGAATACTTGCCAAAAAGGTATGATCCTTTTTTGAATGGACCTTATCGAGGAACAATAAAAAAATTTGATTCACGTGCAATCATGAACGATTTAATAACTTCCACAGCAGATTCCGTAGAAATGTTTTGGATAAATAAGATTCATGGTCTCTTTCATAATGATTCTCGAGAATTAGAACATCAAAAGAATACGTTTGGCTTTAGCGGGAAATTTTTATTGAATTCGATTGGGAATTCCTTAACCTCAATCGATGAATTATCTTTTGAACACGCACGACGAATTGATTCAGAAAGTCAAGCAAAATCTTTTAAATTTATATTCGATGTAATTTCAACTGATCCAAATGATCTAACAACAATTAGAAGGAAATCTATTGGAATGGAAGAAATCAGTAAAAGGGTTTCTCGTTGGTCATACAAATTGACAGATGATTTAGAAGAAGAGGAAGAAGAAAATGAAGAAGAATCGACGGAAGATCCCGAAATTCGTTCAAGAAAAGGCAAACGCGTGGTAATTTATACTGATAACGATCAGAGTACTAATTCCAGTACTAGTAATAATAATACTAGTAATAATAGCACTAATGATGAAGAAGAGGAAGTGGCTTTGATACGTTACTCACAACAATCGGATTTTCGACGGGGTATAATCAAAGGATCCATGCGTGCTCAAAGACGTAAAACAGTTATTTGGGAAATGTTTCAAGCAAATGTGCATTCTCCACTTTTTTTTGATCGCATAGACAAAACATTTTTTTTTTCGTTTTTTGATATCTCTAAAATGATTAATCACATTTTTAGGAATTGGGTAGGGGAAAACCCAGAATTGCAAATTTCTTATTTTGAGGAGGAAGAGACAAAAGAAAAGGAGAAAACAAACGAAGAGAAAGAAGAAGAAAATGAACGAATAGCAATATCAGAAGCTTGGGATACCTTTATATTTACTCAAGCAATAAGAGGTTTCATGTTAGTAACCCAATCTTTTCTTAGAAAATACGTTATATTACCCTTATTGATAATAGCTAAAAATATTGGTCGTATGTTATTATTGCAATTCCCCGAATGGTACGAGGATTTGAAGGAATGGAATAAAGAAATGCATGTTAAATGTACCTATAATGGCGTTCAATTATCAGAAACAGAATTTCCCCAAAATTGGTTAACAGACGGTATTCAGATAAAGATTCTATTTCCTTTCTGTCTGAAACCTTGGCGAAGATCTAAAGTACGATCTCATCATAGAGATAGAGATCAGAAAATAAGCAAAAAGGAGAAAAAAGACAATTTTTGTTTTTTAACAGTCTGGGGAAGGGAAGCAGAACTACCTTTTGGGTCTCCCCGAAAACTACCTTCTTTTTTTGAACCCATTTTTAACGAACTCGAAAAAAAAACGAGAAAAGCGAAAAGGCAATTTTTTCAAGTTATAAAGGTTTTCAAAGAAAGAGGAAAAGGTTTTATAAAAGTTTCAAAAGAAAAAACAAGAATAGTTCTAGTTATAAACCTAATAATGAAAGAACTTGAAAAAGTAAACCCCATTTTCTTATTGAAATTGAGAAAGGTAAAAGTATATGAATCGAATGAAAACGAAAAAGATTCCAATATAAATAATAAGATTATCCGAGAATCGACCATTAGAATTCGATCCGCGAATTGTGTAAATGAAAATTATTCACTCATAGAAACAAAAATGAAAGATCTTGCTAATAAGACAATCACAATTAGGACTCAAATAGAAGGAATCACAAAAGGCAAGAAAAAAATAGTTCGAGCTTGTGATGATAAAAGATCGGAATCGAAGAAGGATATTTGGCAAATATTCAAAAGAAAAAATATCCGAGTAATACGTAAATCACATTATTTTATGAAATCCTTCGTTGAAAAAATATACATAGATATATTACTATGTATCATTAAGATTCCAAGGATCAATGCACAACTTTTCTTTGAATCAACAAAAAAAATGATCAACAAATCCATTTCCAACGCTGAAACAAATCAAGAAGGAATTGAGAAAACAAATCAAAATACAATGAACTTTATTTCGACTATAAAAAATCCGTTTTCGAATTTTTCTAATACTAATATTAGTAATCAAAATGTTAGGAATAATAATTGTGACTTATCTTCTTTGTCTCAAGCCTATGTATTTTACAAATTATCACAAAATCAATTACTTAACAAGTATCATTTGAAATCTGTACTTCAATATCACCACACCTATCCTTTTCTTAGGGATATAATCAAGAATTATTGTACGACACGAGGAATATTTGATTCCAAACCAAGGCAAAAAAAAATGCATAAGTCTGGAATGAATAAATGGAAAAATTGGTTAAGGGGTCATTATCAATACAATTTATCTCAGACCAAGTGGGATCACTTAGTACCGAAAAAATGGCGAAATAGAGTCAATCAATGTCGTACGATTCAAAAGAAAGACTCAATGAAATTAGATTTATATAAAAAAGAAAAAGACCAATTAATTCATTACACGAAACAAAATTACTATGCAGTGGACTCATCGATAAGTCAAAAAGAAAAATGGAAAAAACATTACGGATATGATCTTTTGTCATATAAATATATAAATTATGGGAATAGTAAGGACTCGTATATTTCTGGATCAACATTACAAATAGAGGACAAAAAAATTCCATATAATTTCAATACAAATACACTTAAATCCGAATCATTTTATAGATTGATAAGTATATCTATTAGTGATTATCTAGAAAAAAGATCTATTATTGATATGGACAAAAATATGGATAGAAAATTTTTTGATTGTAGAATTCTCCATTTTTGTCTTAGAAATAATATCGATATTGAGACCTGGGCCAATACGCATACCGGCACCAAGATTCATAAAAATGCTAAAACGGAAACTCAAAATTCTCAAAAATTTGAAAAAAAGGATCCTTTTTCTTTTACGATTCATCACAAAATCAACCTATCCAATCAAAAAAATATTTTTTTTGATTGGATAGGAATGAATCAAGAAAGGTTATATCATACCATATCAAATTTAGAACCTTGGTTTTTCCCAGAATTTGTACTACTTTTTGATGTGTATAAGATTAACCCGTGGATCATACCAATCAAATTACTTATTTTTAATTTGCATTTCTATGAAAAAAATATTAGTCAAAATGAAAAGATCGACGTAAATAAAAAAAAAAATCTTTCTATATTAGCTAATCAAAAAGATCAAAAAGAATATCTTGAATTAGAAAATTCCAACCCCCAAAAAAACAAACAACAAGGTCAAGGAGATTTTGTATCAGATCTACGAAAACAAAACAAAAAGAAAAATCTTGAAGAAGATTACACGGGAGCAGACATTAAAATTAAAAAAGGTAGAAAGAAAAAACAATTCAAGAGCAAGAAAGAAGCAGAACTGGATTTCTTCCTGAAAAAATATTTTCTTTTTCAATTAAGATGGGATGATTCCTTGAATCAAAGAATGATCAATAATATCAAGGTATATTGTCTCCTACTTAGACTGATAGATCCAAGAGAAATTGCTATATCCTCAATTCAAAGAGGAGAGATGCATCTGGATGTAATGTTGATTCAGAAAGACCTAACTCTTACAGAATTGATAAAAAGAGGAATATTTATTATCGAACCAATTCGTTTATCTATGAAAAAGGATGGAAAATCTATTATATATCAAACCATAGGTATTTCATTGGTTGATAAGAATAAGCGCCAAACTAATGGAAAATGCATAATAAAAAGTGGATATGTTGAAAAAAATAATTTTGATGGATCCATTGCACAACACAGCAATATGCTTGTGAATAGAAACAGAAATCATTTTTATTTCCTTGTTCCCGAAAATATTCTATCTCCCAGACGTCGTAGAGAATTTAGAATTTTAATTTGTTTCAATTCCCGGAATTGGAATGTTGTGAATCGAAATCCACTATTTTGCAATCAAAACAACATAAAAAACTGGGGACAATTTTTAAACGGGGAAAAGCATCTTAATACAGATGCAAATAAATTCATTAAATTCAAATCGTTTCTTTGGCCCAATTATCGATTAGAAGATTTAGCTTGTATGAATCGTTATTGGTTTGATACCAATAACGGTAGTCATTTCAGTATGTCAAGAATACATATGTATCCACGATTCAGAATTAGTTTATAGTATATTTCCTATATATCTATCGCATGCCATATTCGGTGGATAAAAACCGAAAGATATACACATACACCATGTTACATTCTGATAAATGTATCATCCCTTTCTATCCAAATCAAATTTGTAATTTGATTTGGATAAAATTAATATAAATTTGAAGTAGTGTATATGAAGAAATACCATTTTTTTTGTACTAGATTCAAATAACTGAAACTAACTGGTATAATAATAATTATTATTTTTCCTGATCGGTAAAATACACGGAAAAGAAAAAAATAGAAAAATGGGTTTTTTATGGTCAAAAATGCATTCATCTTAGCTATTCGACAAGAAAAAGAAAAAAACTGCGGATCTGTTGAATTTCAAGTATTTAGTTTTACGGATAAGATACGGAGACTCACTTCACATTTGGAATTACATAAAAGAGATTTTTTATCACAAAGGGGCCTACGGAAAATTCTGGGAAAACGTCAACGGCTACTGGATTATTTGTCAAAGAAAAATAGAGTACGTTATAAGAAATTAATTGGTCAATTAGGTATTCGGGAGTCAAAAACTCGTTAATTTGAAGGTTGGTTTGAATTTTTTTCTTTAGTTATTAGTAGTTATTAAATTTTTCATTTTGATGAACTTCGTTTGATAAATTCATGGAATAATGAATTAAGGAAGAAAAGATATGACTGTACCGGCTACAAGAAAAGATCTCATGATAGTTAATATGGGTCCTCATCACCCATCAATGCATGGTGTTCTTCGACTGATCGTTACTCTTGATGGTGAAGATGTTATTGACTGTGAACCCGTATTGGGTTATTTACACAGAGGGATGGAAAAAATAGCAGAAAATCGAACAATTATACAATATTTGCCTTATGTAACACGGTGGGATTATTTAGCCACTATGTTCACAGAAGCAATAACAGTAAATGCACCAGAACGATTGGAAAGTGTTCAAGTACCTAAAAGAGCCAGTTACATTAGAGTCATTATGCTGGAATTGAGTCGTATAGCTTCTCATTTATTATGGCTTGGGCCCTTTATGGCGGATATCGGCGCACAGACTCCCTTTTTCTATATTTTCAGAGAAAGGGAATTGTTATATGATCTATTCGAAGCTGCTACAGGTATGCGAATGATGCATAATTATTTCCGTATTGGGGGGGTTGCTGCTGATCTTCCTTATGGCTGGATAGATAAATGTTTGGATTTCTGTGATTATTCTTTAACAGGAATTGCTGAATATCAAAAACTTATTACACGGAATCCCATTTTTTTGGAACGAGTTGAAGGAGTGGGCATTATTGGTGGAGAAGAAGCAATAAATTGGGGTTTATCAGGGCCGATGTTACGTGCTTCTGGAATACAATGGGATCTTCGTAAAGTTGATAGTTATGAGTGTTACAATAAATTCGATTGGGAAGTCCAATGGCAAAAAGAAGGAGATTCACTAGCTCGTTATTTAGTCCGAATCGGTGAAATGAAGGAATCTATAAAAATTATTCAACAGGCTCTAGAAGGAATTCCTGGGGGACCCTATGAAAATTTAGAAGTCCGGCGCTTTGATAGAGCAAAAAATTCCGAATGGACTAATTTTGAATATAGATTTATTACTAAAAAACTTTCACCCAATTTTGAATTGTCGAAACAAGAACTTTATGTAAGAGTAGAAGCCCCAAAAGGAGAATTAGGAATTTATTTGATAGGAGATAGTAGTGTTTTCCCCTGGAGATGGAAAATTCGGCCACCTGGTTTTATCAATTTGCAAATTCTCCCTCAATTAGTTAAAAGAATGAAATTGGCCGATATCATGACGATACTAGGTAGTATAGATATCATTATGGGAGAAGTTGATCGTTGAAATGATAATTGATACGACAGAAGTAGAAGTACAAGCTATCAATTCTTTTTCTAGATTGGAATCCTTAAAAGAAGTTTATGAACTCATATGGATCTTTGTTCCCATTTTCACCCTTCTATTAGGAATCATAATAGGGGTCCTAGTAATTGTGTGGTTAGAAAGAGAAATATCCGCAGCAATACAACAACGTATTGGGCCTGAATATGCCGGTCCGTTGGGGATTCTTCAAGCTCTAGCAGATGGGACCAAATTACTTTTTAAAGAGGACCTACTTCCATCTAGAGGAGATATTCGTTTGTTTAGCGTGGGACCGTCTATAGCGGTCATATCAGTTCTACTAAGTTATTTAGTAATTCCTTTTGGATATCGCCTTATTTTAGCCGATCTCAGTATAGGTGTTTTTTTATGGATCTCCATTTCAAGTATTGCTCCTATTGGACTTCTTATGTCAGGATATGGATCGAACAATAAATATTCCTTTTTAGGTGGTCTACGGGCTGCTGCTCAATCTATTAGTTATGAAATACCATTAACTCTATGTGTATTATCAATATCTCTACGTGTGATTCGTTGGAACATGATTATTTTCCCTTCTCTCTAGAAATAAAGTAAAGAGGTTGAATATATTGAATGGATATTTTCATTTTTTATTCATCATTAGGGTTGATGAGTTAAACTAGATAGTTATATGAGTAAAATCAAACTGCTTAGAAATTTGCAGTAAGAAGAGAAAATCTCATTCCCTATGTACAAGAATATAAACATAAGCAGTATATAAACTGTTTACCCCAAGATTAAGATTCTTTGACTAATTCTCATATCTTGAAGCGGGTACAAAAGATCAACGTATGGGGGTTCCACTACTTTTTTATATGTATTACCATACGGGGGATCAATCAAAAATCAGTGAACAGTTAGGAACACCAAGGTACACAAAGGATTAGTAATAGAGATAATATAAGGTATCAAAAAACGGTATTGTTATATAAAATTTTGGATAAAACGAATCATAATGGGGACTTTAAGTTGGTAGAAATGACCAAGCAGTACTTCCCCACGATTCCGATCTAGAGTATGCTCCTATTCACTGATTAAAGAAATGACTATCAAAAACGAATTAATCCTTTATTTTTTTTTTTCAGAGTACCCTCCCTCTGAGAAAGAAGAACAGGAACAAAAGAAATAGAATTAAAAAATAGAATGAGAAAAATGAATAAATAATAATACAAAGGATCTTTATTTATTATTTTCCCCATCCATATCTATACATAACATATAGAATTCTTATCATGAATTTTGAATTAATACCCAATTCTTTCTTTATAGTTATTGATAGAACATATTTATTGATATAACGAGTATTTTATTAAAAGATTAAGTTATTACCAAACAAAGATAAATTAAAATTGTAATGGATAAGATCAATTCGGAAGCACCTTTTATATTTGAGCAGACGGAATTTCATTGGTCTAATTTTTGGCTTCCCGATGTATATTTACCATCCAAATAAGGACGGAGATAATATCGAGCAAGTTCTTACATTTATTTGTGGCCATAGAGGAGCCGTATGAAGCCGAAGTCTCATGTACGGTTTTGAAATAGCGATGCGAGCAGTGATGTTATTATCGACTATGATTATCTAACAGTTTAAGTACAGTTGATATAGTTGAGGCGCAGTCAAAATATGGATTTTTGGGGTGGAATCTGTGGCGTCAGCCTATCGGGTTTGTTGTTTTTCTAATTTCTTCTCTAGCAGAATGTGAAAGATTACCCTTCGATTTACCAGAAGCAGAGGAAGAATTAGTAGCAGGTTATCAAACGGAATATTCAGGTATCAAATACGCTTTATTTTACCTTGCTTCTTACCTAAATTTATTAGTTTCTTCATTATTTATAACAGTTCTTTACTTAGGTGGGTGGAATTTCTCTATTCCGTATATATCTATTCCTGAACTTTTCGGAATAAATCAAATGGATGGAGTCTTTGGAACGACAATTGGGATATTTATTACATTAGCTAAAGCTTATTTGTTTCTATTCATTCCTATCGCAGCAAGATGGACTTTACCTAGAATGAGAATGGACCAGTTATTAAATCTTGGATGGAAATTTCTTTTACCTATTTCCCTGGGTAATCTATTATTGACAACTTCTTCCCAACTTGTTTCACTATAAATACTATAAATAATAGAATAAGATAACGATATTCTAGATTCATAATCGATATCGATCTCAAACAAGAGAAAGAAACATCAATTTATTCACGGAGATCCACAATATGTTCCCTATGGTGACCGGGTTCATAAATTATGGTCAACAAACAATACGAGCAGCAAGGTACATTGGTCAAAGTTTCATAATTACCTTATCCCATACAAATCGTTTACCTGTAACTATTCAATATCCTTATGAAAAATCGATCACATCGGAACGTTTCCGTGGTCGAATCCACTTTGAATTTGATAAATGTATTGCTTGTGAAGTATGTGTTCGTGTATGTCCCATAGATCTACCCGTTGTTGATTGGAAATTTGAAAAAAATATTAAAAAGAAACAATTGCTTAATTATAGTATTGATTTTGGGGTCTGTATATTTTGTGGTAACTGTGTCGAGTATTGTCCAACAAACTGTTTATCAATGACTGAAGAATATGAACTTTCTACTTATGATCGTCACGAATTGAATTATAATCAAATTGCTTTGGGTCGGTTACCAATGCCAGTAATTGGAGATTACACAATTCAAACAGTTATAAATTCGACTCAAATCAAAATAGACAAGGATAACCCCCTTGATTCAAGAACGGTTACTGATTACTAAGATTTCCTTTTGATATTTTGATATAAAGGATCCAAGCCCCTTTTGGGGGGTTGGTCAGAAATTACAAATAATAACTATTGATTGTTGAGAATCACTCTTTGTTTTAAACTGAGAATATGGTTTAGTGATGATTTTAAAATAGAAAATTCCAACTATTCTTTTCTTTTTTCTTTTAGATAAAAATAGAAAATAGATAAAAAGGAAAGTAGGATTGGCCAATAACTTTAATAACTTTATCTATATCTACATTAATCCATATTAAGATTGAATTCAATTGGGAACCCATCATATACAATAAAAAAAAATAAAAATAAAGGTAACACCCTTTTCTTTCCTGGACTATTTAGTAAGGTCATGAAATATTTCGACTTATTTATCTGTTATACATAATGGATTTACCTGGACCAATACACGATATACTTGTAGTATTTCTGGGATCAGTTCTTATATTAGGAGGTCTAGGAGTAGTATTATTTACCAATCCAATTTATTCTGCCTTTTCGTTGGGATTGGTTCTTGTTTGTATATCCTTATTCTATATTCTATCAAACTCCTATTTTGTAGCTGCCGCACAGCTCCTTATTTATGTAGGAGCCATAAATGTCTTAATCATATTTGCTGTTATGTTCATGAATGGTTCAGAATATTCGAACGATTCCTATTTTTGGACTGTTGGAGATGGAGTCACTTCACTGGTTTGTATAAGTATTCTTTTTTCACTAATTACTACTATCTTAGATACGTCATGGTATGGAATTATTTGGACTACAAGATCAAATCAGATTATAGAACAGGACCTTATTAGTAACGTTCAACAAATTGGAATTCATTTATCAACAGATTTTTATCTTCCGTTTGAACTCATTTCTATAATTCTTTTAGTTTCTTTGATAGGTGCAATTACTATGGCTCGTCAATAAGAAATACTTAGAATTAATACAATTATTAGAAATTCAAAATCCAATGAAAAGGGGAAAGTTTTTCATTTAATCTACTTCTGATACCCTCTTTTTTCTGTAATTACTCGATTCTGGTCAATCAAATCGGTTGAATTGTTGTTCATATTGAAATGAATCGAGATTCATGAGGAGTTAGCCAATGATGTTTGAACATATACTTTTTTTGAGCGTCTACTTATTTTCTATCGGTATCTATGGATTGATCACAAGTCGAAACATGGTTAGAGCACTTATGTGTCTTGAGCTTATACTAAATTCGGTTAATATAAATCTCGTAACATTTTCTAATATATTTGATAGTCGCCAATTAAAAGGAGACATTTTCTCAATCTTTGTTATAGCCATTGCGGCTGCGGAAGCAGCTATTGGGCTAGCTATTGTTTCGTCGATTTATCGTAACAGAAAATCAACTCGTATCAATCAATCAAATTTGTTGAATAATTAGTCATAACTATCATATAAATATAAATAAAGACATAAATAATAAAATAATATAAATAAAATATAGATATAAATTCTTTCATTTTTTATTCTTTTTTTTATAGTAATATGTATAGTAATATATTTTTATATTACTATTGAAATATTGATGATCTGTTGGCCAATGTCAATGTGAAGTCATATGTGTGACTTGTATAATCATGGTTGTTGAAACAGAAATCAAAGTATCTTGGTCCTTTCTCATGAACAGATTTAGAAATATATTGATTTTTAACATTAGATTTTTTGATAAACCATTGATTCGTCTGGTGTCTACAATACAATATAAATATATAATTCATTTCCTCCTGATTTTACTTTACCAGATCGAAAATTTTTTATGTTCAAAACTGGAATTTATAGACCCAATGTCACATTCAGTAAAAATTTATGATACATGTATAGGGTGTACTCAATGTGTACGAGCCTGCCCCACAGATGTATTGGAAATGATACCTTGGGACGGATGTAAAGCTAAGCAAATTGCTTCCGCGCCAAGAACCGAGGACTGTGTAGGTTGTAAGAGATGTGAATCCGCTTGTCCAACAGATTTTTTGAGTGTCCGTGTTTATTTATGGCATGAAACAACTCGCAGCATGGGTCTATCTTATTGATACGTTATAAAAAACTCCACTTGAATCATTTGATTCCTTTTTACCGACAAAAACCCGTACTCGAGAAAATATATTATTCCGAGCACGGGTTTTTTGGTCAAAATGCATCTTGTCTTTATCACGAGTTATTTCCCTTGGTTAACACTACTTGTAGTTTTGCCGATATTTGCGGGTTCTTCAATTTTCTTTCTTCCTCATAGGGGGAATAAGGTAATTAGGTGGTATACTATATGTATATGCTTATGGGAACTCCTTCTAACAACCTATGTGTTCTGTTATCATTTCCAATTGGATGATCCATTAATTCAATTGGAGGAGGATTTTAAATGGATAAATGTTTTTGATTTTCACTGGAGACTGGGAATCGATGGACTTTCCATAGGACCCATTTTACTGACAGGATTTATCACTACTTTAGCCACTTTAGCAGCTTGGCCTGTTACTCGAAATTCGCGATTGTTCTATTTCCTGATGTTAGCAATGTACAGTGGCCAAATAGGATTATTTTCTTCTCGAGACCTTTTACTTTTTTTTCTCATGTGGGAGTTAGAATTAATTCCTGTTTACTTACTTTTATCCATGTGGGGAGGAAAGAAACGTTTGTACTCAGCCACAAAGTTTATTTTGTACACTGCGGGGGGTTCCATTTTTCTCTTAATAGGAGTTCTAGGTATGGGTTTATATGGTTCCAATGAACCGATATTGGATTTTGAAAGATTAGCTAATCAGTCATATCCTGTGACATTAGAAATAATATTCTATTTGGGCTTCCTTATTGCTTATGCTGTCAAATCGCCGATTATACCCCTACATACATGGCTACCAGATACCCATGGGGAAGCACATTACAGTACATGTATGCTTCTAGCTGGAATCTTATTAAAAATGGGGGCATATGGATTGATTCGGATCAATATGGAATTATTACCGCACGCCCACTCTATATTTTCTCCCTGGTTGGTAATAATAGGGACAATACAAATAATCTATGCAGCTTCAACCTCTCTTGGTCAACGCAATTTAAAAAAGAGAATAGCCTATTCTTCTGTATCTCACATGGGTTTCATAATTATAGGAATTAGTTCTATAACCGACATGGGACTCAACGGAGCCGTTTTACAAATACTCTCTCATGGATTTATTGGTGCTGCACTTTTTTTCTTGGTAGGAACGAGTTGTGATAGAATACGTCTTGTTTATCTCGACGAAATGGGGGGGATATCGATCCCAATGCCAAAAATATTTACCATGTTTAGTAGTTTCTCGATGGCTTCTCTTGCATTGCCAGGAATGAGTGGTTTTGTTGCAGAATTAGTAGTATTTTTTGGAATAATTACCAGTCCAAAATATCTTTTAATGCCCAAAATACTAATTACCTTTGTAATGGCAATTGGAATGATATTAACTCCTATTTATTTATTATCTATGTTACGTCAGATGTTTTATGGATACAAACTATTCAATGTTCCAAACTCCAATTTTGTGGATTCTGGACCACGAGAACTATTTGTTTCAATCTGTATCTTTTTACCCGTAATAGGGATTGGTATTTATCCTGATTTTGTTCTTTCGCTATCAGTTGACAAGGTACAAGCTATCCTATCTAATTATTTTCATAGATAGTTTTCATTAATCAGATAGAAAACAAAGTCTTAGAATTTTGAATTTGAAGATTTTTGAGCTGTACAACACAAAAAATAAAGTGAATTAGAATTATAATAAGATATATTCCGAGTTTTTGAGAACCATTTGAATGATTCCTTGATTCAAATGGTTCTCAAAAACCTGCACAAACTTCCGGTTACGTATTGTACGACGGTCTTATGTATTCCTCATGGAATTTGTTCAATTAGATGTTAATGTGAATGAACCATAACTATGTAGACCTATTCCTAATAGATTGATCCCAAAATAGCATATCCAAATTATAAGAAATCCTATAGACGCTACAAGTGACGAATTCGTACCTTGCAAACTTTGATTTGTTCTAGTATGTGAATAAATCGCGAATATGGTCCAAGTAATAAATGCCCAAGTTTCTTTGGGGTCCCAATTCCAATAAGATCCCCATGCCTCATTAGCCCATACTGCTCCAGAAAGAATACCTATGGTTAAAAAGGTAAACCCTAAACTAATGACACGATAACTCCAATAATCCAAACGCTGAGTTAATTGATATTTGTAATAATTTTGAAATGGAACAAAAGAAGTGTGTTTAAAAACATTTTTTTTTTTGTTCAAGTATTCGATTTTGTCAAAGAAAAATGACTTAATCTTAATTAAGAAAATTTTTCTTTGACAAAAAAGATCGATGTTTTTACGAAATGTAATGACTAGAAAAGCGACTGATAATAACGACCCACATAAAAGAGCTGCATAGCTTAATAACATCATACTTACGTGCATCATTAACCACTGAGATTGTAGAGCAGGTACTAATCTTGACGATTGATGCATTTCACTTGAAAGACCCGATGTGGCGAAACCTTGGGTAAAAATGGCACTTGGGGCGGTTATTGCGCTTAAATCATTTTTTTGATTCCATATCTTGGAAATTAGATGAATAATGGAAAAACTCCACGAAAGGAAGATTAAAGACTCGTATAAATTACTTAATGGAAAATGTCTCGAAGAAATCCAACGAGTAACTAATAATCCTGTTATAGAAAAAAAAGTAACTATCATTCCTTTTTCCGACGAATCACGCAACCCTATGATTTCGTGTACTAATAGGGTCATCAAATGAATCGTAATCACAATTGAAATGATCGAAAAAGAGAGATGAGTTAATATATGTTCTAAAGTCACAAATATCATACATAAAAAAGGTCCCATTACAGAATGGAAATCGGGAATTAAATACATTATAGGATCCATTGTATCTTTTTTACAGTATGCCGCCACTCGGACTCGAACCGAGATGCTCTAGCACTGCTTCCTAAGAGCAGCGTGTCTACCGATTTCACCATAGCGGCTTACTTGAAATAATAATAGTCAATTCATGTTGAATCGTCTAGATCTAGATTCAAGGATTCAATATAGTTTAGGAAATATTAGAACTGATAAATAAGAGCTCTTTTAAATTCATCTTTGAATTTTCAATAATTTTGACTTAGGTTAGTATCATCGTAGGTTCAGTTTTAAGAATCCACTTTTACGTACTATCTGTATATTAAGTTCTCCCGGAACACTTGTAACTTGAAATACAAATTTGGTTTTCAGTCGAAACAGAAACTAAAAATTGTGAATTGTCCTCTTTTTATATTTTTTATTTATTTTGAATTGAATCCACGAAATCAGATAAATGAAAAACAAATTAAATTGTCAAAGAGATTTTTTTTCTAAACGAAAAAAAAAATAAATAGGATTTCATATGTATCACAATTCAATTACTAAATTTAAGTAATTTTTCTAACAATTTTGATACTTTTCTTAGTATCATTAAGTATTAATTAATTAATTAAAATATATAATATAAAATTAATATAATAATATCAAATTAATATACTACTTTTTGTTGTTTGTTGTGTACATAATTTCTAAATAAAATTATGATAATATTTTATTTATGAAACAAACTTGGTCTTGAGTTAAGCATATAATAAAACAAAAGAGTTTCTGCATCCATCACAATTTTCTTTTCACAACGGAAAAATCTTTGTTCATTCTATTTTTCCGTTGTGAAAAGAAAATGAATAGGAAAAAACATCTCACGAATTAATAAATAGATTCTAATAAAAACTAGAATGAAAAAAAATAATGATACTTAGAACCGACAGATAGAGAAATTCTTATTCTACATATCATAACAGCTAGTTCTAACTAATATTGTATTGAGTTCAATACATCAATACATTTAGTTAAAGGGAATTATTCATATTCCAAAATTGGAAATTCTTCTAGCTATGGAAATTCCGATTATTCCAAGATTTTCTTATTTGTTTGTCGCACAAAAAAACTTTTTGAATCTCCAGTAGAAACTGACTTTGCTAAAGAAAAAGCTTTTATTGCAGCTAAATATCCTTTTTTCTTCCAAATATTTCTACGAATACGTTTTTTTGATATAGAAGTACGTTTTTTTGGAACTGCCATTCAAAAAAAAGAGTTACTCATTTTTATTGTTGTATGTGAAAGACATGTATTGCTCAAAATAGATCGTTCTTTTTAGTCATTTTCTATACTTAACTTAATTTCGTCGATAATAGTTTTTTCAGAACATACAATAAAAATATATTATTTATATATTTATATAGAAATATATGTATGACATGCATGTCACATATATAACAATGTCACATATTAACACACTAGGCAAAAAAATAGAAGAAAAAAAAAGGGGGGGGGAATTCGAAAAGGAATTTTTATGACTATTAGTTTGGAATCGAATAAGCTCATATTGCCGTGTCTATAATTTAAATTCAAACTTAAACTACAATTAGTGGTTAATATGTTAAACAAGACATTCTATTACCTAAGAAGGAGAACCTCAATTTTTAGTTATTTTTTTTTCAGTTCTATACGAAATAAAGAGTATTAGAATATTTCTGATACTTTCTTATTGGATTGGAATCCAATCAATTAGTTCCGCAATGAGTTAGGTAATTACTACAAATAAAATCACTAGAATAACTAGGTCTTTTTTTTTGAGTCTATTTATTGAGGCATACTATGATTTATATTCGACTGTTTTGGTATGATTGTTTTTACTTACTATACTATAGTATATGATATGATTACATATTGCCAGAATAGGATGGTAGTATAGTCGTAGAATGATTCAAAATCTCAGATTTCCCATTTTTTTTTATTTTATTAACTATCTTTCTTTAGTTAAAAGTTAAAGTTCATAACTAAGTAATTACTTTTATCTAGCTATTTGGTCATATCATTTGAATTGGAACTTTTGAATATTTCCAATATCTGAGAAAAGTCAGAATAATGAAAAATAAAAATAGTTGAGTTTTTCATATCTTTTTTTGTTGATTTTTTTATTGTTCCTTTCGAAAGCGATAAGAATTGATGAATCGGAAACAATTAAATTATAAGAAAAAAATGAAAATTTGTTTTTTTTATGGAACATACATATAAATATGCATGGATAATACCCTTTCTTCCATTTCCAGTTACTATGTTAATAGGATTTGGACTTCTGCTTATTCCGACAGCAACAAAAAATCTTCGTCGTATGTGGGCTTTTCCGAGTGTTTTGATGCTAAGTATAGCTATGGCATTTTCGGCCAATCTATCTATTCAGCAAATAAATGGAAATTTTATCTATCAATATCTATGGTCTTGGACCGTCAATAATGATTTTTCTTTAGAGTTCGGACACTTGATCGATCCACTTACTTCTATTATGTCAATATTAATTACTACTGTTGGAATTATGGTTCTTATTTATAGTGACAATTATATGTCTCACGATCAAGGATATTTGAGATTTTTTGCCTATATGAGTTTTTTCAATAGTTCTATGTTAGGATTAGTTACTAGTTCCAATTTGATACAAATTTATATTTTTTGGGAACTTGTAGGAATGTGTTCCTATTTATTAATAGGTTTTTGGTTCACACGACCGAGTGCGGCAAGTGCTTGCCAAAAAGCTTTTGTAACCAATCGTATAGGGGATTTTGGTTTATTATTAGGAATTTTAGGACTTTATTGGATAACTGGTAGTTTAGAATTTCGGGATTTGTTCGAAATAGTTAATAACTTGGTTCATCATAATGGAGTAAATTCCTTATTTGCTACTCTGTGTGCTTTTTTTTTATTCGTTGGTGCAGTTGCTAAATCCGCACAATTCCCCCTTCACATATGGTTACCTGATGCTATGGAAGGACCCACTCCCATTTCTGCTCTTATACATGCTGCTACTATGGTAGCAGCGGGAATTTTTCTTGTAGCTCGGCTTCTTCCTCTTTTCATAGTTATACCTTCCATAATGAATATCATTTCTTCAATAGGCGTAATAACAGTACTATTAGGAGCTACTTTGGCTCTTGCTCAAAGAGACATTAAAAGAAGTTTAGCTTACTCGACAATGTCTCAATTGGGTTATATTATGTTAGCTCTGGGTATAGGTTCTTATCGAGCCGCTTTATTCCATTTGATCACTCATGCCTATTCGAAAGCTTTATTGTTTTTGGGATCCGGATCAATTATTCATTCAATGGAACCCATTGTTGGATATTCACCAGATAAAAGTCAAAATATGGTTCTTATGGGCGGTTTAACAAAATATGTTCCAATTACAAGAATTACCTTTTTCTTAGGTACACTCTCCCTTTGTGGTATTCCGCCTCTTGCTTGTTTTTGGTCCAAAGATGAAATTCTTAATGATAGTTGGTTGTATTCACCAACTTTCGCAATAATAGCTTCCTTTACAGCGGGATTAACCGCATTTTATATGTTTCGGATGTATTTACTTACCTTTGATGGACATTTGCGCATTCATTTTCAAAATTACAGTAGCACTAAAAATAGTTCTTTCTATTCAATATCTTTATGGGGAAAAAAAGTGCCAAAAGCAGTCAATAGAAATTTACTTTTATCAACAATGAATAATAAGGTCTCCTTTTTTTCAAAGGATACATATCAAATTGATGATAATGGAAGAAATAGAATACGATACTTTAGTACTCACTTTAGAAATAAATATACTTACACCTATCCTCATGAGTCGGACAATACTATGTTATTTCCTCTGCTTGTATTGGTACTATTTACTTTATTCGTTGGATCAATCGGAATTAATTTTGATCAAGGAGTAATAGATTTTGATCTATTATCGAAATGGTTAACTCCGTCCACAAACTTTTTCCATCCAAATTGGAATGGTTCCCCAGATTGGTATGATTTTTTGAAAAATGCAGTTTTTTCGGTCAGTATAGCTCTTTTTGGATTATTTATAGCATCTATTTTATATGGATCTGTTTATTCATCTCTACCTAATTTGGACTTAGTCAATTTGTTTGTAAAGGGGGGCCCCAAGAGAATTCTCTTGGACCAAGTGGAAAATGTGATATACAATTGGTCATATAATCGTGGTTACATAGATATTTTTTATACTAGGATTTTTACTGTAGGTATAAGAGGATTAGCTGCACGAATTCAGTTTTTTGATAGACATATAATTGATGGAATTACAAACGGGGTCGGCGTTACCAGTTTCTTTATAGGGGAAGGGGTTAAATATATGGGAGGTGGACGAGTCTCTTCTTATCTATTCTTGTATTTATCTTATGTATCAATCTTTTTTTTCATTTTTCTCTTCTTTTTTTAAGTTAAGTTTTACCAATTCCAAATTATCTTGATGAGTATCAAGAGAAAAATCCTCGTAGTCTGGGCTATCTTTGTCTTCTTCGTAAGTTGTTTCTACATCGTTTTCTTCTTTTCTTTCTCCCCTTTCTTCCGTTTCTTTCAGTTTCTTAGTGACAATAGGCGACGGCATTCTGCCTAAATAGTAGACACAGGTGATAAATAAGAGAATACTAAAGATTCGAGCCATAGAATTTCTCAATTCTGACACAAGGTACTTATTATTAGATCGAATCGAATGATTTTGCCGTATCCAGAATAATACCAAGCCAACCCATTTCATGAATAAAATGTGACCAATTAACCAACCAACAAAACTACTTGTTACAAATAACATCTTGTTGTTGCATCGAAACATATAAATGTTGACTAATCTGGCTAACGTTGAACTTGGTAAAATGAAATGGTTGAATAATTGAAAAATTAGATTATTTAGGAATACACATTGAATGCTGAGATTACGCATTGAATTTCTGGTAGTAGATCCATAATAAAAAAAGTTTTTGTGATTGTTCCAGAAGAAATGAAACAAAAGATACGGTAGAACTAGGACAGTTATTGTATGAGGTCTACCCAATGCTAGATGCAGAGGCGCATAATAGATCGATATGAACATCATGAGCTGCCCCGTAATAAAACCAGTTGTTGCTGATACCTCCTTCTCGGTTCCTTCTTCCATAACCCGAGCTCGGAGAAGGAAGAGATAAGAGGGCCCTATGGAGAATGTGGTCAGAAATCCATAATAGAGTCCGACCACAACGACCGAATTTATTATCTTCATGCATAAGGATAATAGATTACCTAGTAGAAAAGATTTCAAAATCATC